GAGTTGAGGAATCAAACTCTATTAATTGTTTTATAGATCGTTCGGCAAATCCTTTTTTACTTTTTAATTCAAATTAAAATATCTTCATTTCGAAATTCCAGTGGATTCTAGTGGAATAAGGTATTATATGAATAATACTCTTCCAATCAAACAAATATTTCAACGATTCCCATCTTTGTATTTCGAAAGGAAAAGGGATACAGATGATACAAAATTTATTCCAACCTAATTCTTCCTAAATTTTCTATTCTATTTCAACAAATGGGCTCTTATCCGAATTATATATGGACAATGAGGAAGAACGGACCCCTTTTATTTTTTATTTATTTTCCCTTTTTCAATTATTTTTCAAGGAGGAAGTCGTTCTGTTAAGTGTATACGCACTTTCTAGGATAAACAAAATAGATATAGATATAGTGATTGTCTAACACTATGCATAATAAGATTAAGATCTTGTCTTGGGCGAGTCACATATTGCGTATTTATCGCTTGTTTTATTATTTTCGAAATTTGATTTATGCCTTATCGACTCATTTCATATCATGGTTCAAGCGTTAAAAATCTGTGAGGTTTACTACTCCTTTTCGAAATCCGAAGAAGTTCCCATAGAACTCTTGTCAATGGCTCGATCAATTCCTTTTTCGGAATGCTAAAAAAAAGATTACGTTATTTTATTAATATATGCCCATACCATTTTCCTTCATTGATTTTATTCTTGCGATGGATATTGGGATTCATATTGGAAATAATAAGAAATCTAGGAATTAAAACCATAACCATAAGAGTAAGAGTTCCCTTTGGATTATTTCAGATTGATCGGAATAAATATAAATAAATGTAGCAAAGAAATAGAATTGGGTGCTATGTCCATTCCACATATGGACATATATATATAGAAAGATAATATTGTAGATTGATCTATATTAAGCCTCTATCTTTATTAGAGAGTACAACTTTATACACTACAATAACACTAATAGATAGTATGGTAGAAAGAAATATACGAATATTTCTTTCTACCATACTATTGGATCTCATAGAATACTGTCAATTGTAGTCCACTCATTTCATTTAAGACAATAAATTGGAATCCTTTTCATTTTTTTTTTCTTCAATCATTGATAAGAACTCAGAAGTCAAGTTTCATTCAAATTAATTAATTATTTTGACTGACAGTTTTTACGTAAATGATAAGTAGAAAAGCAGTAGGAACTAGAATAAACAGTGCAGTAGCAATAAATGCGAGAATATTTACTTCCATAATCTCATCGTTTTTTTACTTCGCAATAACTCGGGATTTAATCCCATAGAGATGATAAATCTTTCGCCTGTAAATTCAATGGATGAATTACCTCTCGATGCGATGATGTTGATCCTATTCAATATCATGAATAACAATATCTGAGCTATCAAATCAATTCATCGTCGAGAATTGAATAGTATAACATAGACAGATCTTTTATCCATACCGAATCCAAAATAGGATTCCTGATCCAATCAAGAATTCTTTTATTTATCATTCTTTTCTGTTCTTTCTTTTCTATAACTTACCCTACGTCTTCCTTGTACAATCATCTGATGAAGTATCATCAGACCACCTCCCCACTTCCATTAGTCATAAACCCAAACAAACAATAGAAGTGAAATGGAAAAAGAAAAGCGAGAGATGAATTGATGTATTTATTGGATCCGTCGGGACTGACGGGGCTCGAACCCGCAGCTTCCGCCTTGACAGGGCGGTGCTCTGACCAATTGAACTACAATCCCGGGGAAATAAGGGATATAGCAGAAATTTTGATTCTTTTTTATTCCTCCGTATCAGGTATTTCTGAAGGACAAGGGGGTTATACCATCTCATGGTAGATTGGCGAATTATTGGGCCGAGCTGGATTTGAACCAGCGTAGACATATTGCCAACGAATTTACAGTCCGTCCCCATTAACCGCTCGGGCATCGACCCAGGAAGAATCCATTTTAGGCTTATTGGTAATCCATGATCAACTTCCTTTCGTAGTACCCTACCCCCAGGGGAAGTCGAATCCCCGCTGCCTCCTTGAAAGAGAGATGTCCTGAACCACTAGACGATGGGGGCATACTTGCCCGACCGCCCTCATACTATGATCATAGTATGAACAGTTTTTTGAAATTGTCAATATAATGGAATGATATGATTAGATCCGAGGGATCTTTCTGTTTTTCACGATTTCAGAGAATTTTTTGATTCGTCATTCATGAATCATTCATTCTAATCGCTATTCTCTATAGAAATCTATTCTAGTTATAGAAATCGATATTCTCTTAAATACAAATAATACGACAGATAGCATTCGTTCGGGTAGTGATTTGTCCTTCAGAAAAGAGAAAAGGGGGTTAAATTCCGTTTCTTCTGCTTTTGTTCATTGATTCAGTCATTGTTAAAATGAGATATGCCTATCTCTATCTTACACTAAGCTAGGACATTAACAAAGGACAAATCTGGCAAGAAGGATCAACAAGTTAT